AGGAAATAAACTAATAAAAAATACGTATTTTTTTTTTTCGGATTAAACAAAGGGATTCGCAAATAAAAGTGCTAACGCTACAACCAGTCCATAAATTGTTAAAGCTTCCATAAAAGCCAGACTAAGCAATAAAGTACCTCGTATTTTTCCCTCCGCCTCGGGCTGTCTCGCGATCCCTTCTACAGCTTGGCCCGCAGCAGTACCTTGACCAACCCCAGGTCCAATAGAAGCAAGCCCGACAGCCAACCCAGCAGCAATAACGGAAGCGGCAGAAATCAGTGGATTCATGATAAGTTCCTCACACCAAAATAAGTAAATAGTTAATGATACAATCAACCAATAAATTATGACTTAATTATTCCATCGCTAAGATCTATACAGTCGAAGGAAATAAGAACTCGGAATTGAAGTAATAATATTATTATTGAATCATCAGAACGGCTTCGATATTTCTTTTTTAGTTTTTATTCACAGAATTTTTTTGAATCCATACCATTCTTTTTGAATTTTTCGTTTTTTCTTATTTTCTTGATTGAATCTCTTTATTCAATAGTCACTTTATTTTATTCATTTAATATTCAATTCACAACTACAAAGGAAATGGAGGGGATTCCATTGGAATTCCTATCTAAATTCACAGTAATAGAGCCGCTTAGATATTACATATATAACTAATTAATATCTAATATTACATATACATGTGTTTCTTGGATAACGTAAATCAACCATTCATATCTTACATTCAATCGGATTATAGAATCATTCTTCGAAACATTCACAAGAGTTGTCTTATACTAATTAGAGTACATACATCTAGTTCGGCCCCCCCTAACCAATCCATTTTTTTTTTTATAAATTTTAATTTAGTTTTTTGTAAATCTTTATTTTTTCTTTTTTTACTCGCCGACGCAGGTACAATCAATCTACATGGACAAATTCGTTAGATCGAATCGTTGCATCGAAATAGTTGATTGATCTAAGTTCAGGTAATTTATTATTTATTAAAATTCTCTTTTGGTCAACCGTTTAATTGGATGAAATCAACTTGAATGGGAATTTTTCTATATAACAATAGCATCTTTTTTAAAATAGCACACTATAATACTATAAGTATTACAATCCTAATTATTATTCAGATTATGATTACTAATATCTAATAATATTGAATATTGGAATTAAATGAACAAAACAATATAAAGATAGTATTCATTGGGGGGGGGGATAAATAGACCGAACTGGAATTTTAGGAAAAAGATCTTTTCGATCTCTTTCCTTTTTTTTACTTCCCCTTTTGTTTGTTGCAATTCCCCAATATCGCTAATATCTTATTTTTGACTATTACTTCTATACTTTATATAGTTTATATTTATATAATTTATCTATTTATTTTTATATATTATGCTCCTTAAGCAGATTATCTTGATACGCACATATATTGCGTAAGGCTTAAACTAAAAAAAGACTATTTCGAAAACTAGTCAATGATGACCCTCCATGGATTCGCCTATATAAGCCGCAGCTAAAGTTGCAAAAATAAGAGCTTGAATACCGCTTGTAAATAATCCAAGTAACATGACGGGTATAGGAACCACTGAAGGTACTAAAGAAACAAGAACAAGAACTACTAATTCATCAGCTAATATATTTCCGAAAAGTCGAAAACTAAGTGATAGGGGTTTTGTGAAATCTTCTAAAATATTAATGGGTAAAAGGATTGGAGTTGGTTGAATGTATTTACCAAAATAACCTAATCCTTTTTTACTAAGACCCGCATAGAAATATGCTACTGACGTGAGTAAAGCTAAAGCAACAGTAGTATTTATATCATTTGTAGGCGCGGCTAATTCCCCATGAGGTAACTGTATGATTTTCCAAGGTAAAAGAGCACCCGACCAATTCGAAACAAAAATAAATAGAAACAAAGTTCCAATAAAGGGAACCCATGGACCGTATTCTTCGCCAATCTGAGTTTTGCTCACATCTCGAATGAATTCAAGAACATATTCGAAGAAATTCTGACTGTCAGTAGGAATGGTTTGTGGATTACGAACAGCTATAATGGCTGAACCTAATAAGATAGCAATTACAACCCAAGAAGTAATAATTACTTGGGCATGGACTTGAAAACCTCCTATTTTCCAATAGAAATGTTGGCCGACTTCCACACCGGATATATCGTATAAGCCTTTTAGTGTGTTGATATAACATAATTTCATATTGCCCTCTGAAAAAAATAGAACTTTAAAAAGAATTATTTTGATTCAACCTTCTCTTTTTTTCGACTTGCCTAGTTGACTTATATATATTTGTATACCAATTAATTACATAATATCCCTAGTTACTTGTATCTCTTTTAGGAATCATAACCGATTTCATAAATCTATGGAGTTCCCAAAAGAATTTTTTTATTTTATTATTCATTATTAATATGAATCAAGGATTTCGTATATAATTAGAACGACCCTCACAAATTGCAAATACTAATTTGTTAAGAATTAATCGGATTGAAGCTATCGCGTCATCATTTGCTGGGATCGAAATATCAGCGAGATCTGGGTCACAATTTGTATCGATTAAACAAATCGTTGGAATTCCCAAAATCATACATTCTCGAAGAGCCATATATTCTTCTTGCTGATCAACGATTATTACAATATCGGGTAATCCAGTCATATATTTGATCCCGCCCAGATATGTTTGCAAGTGAGATAATTGTCTCTTCAACATAGCTGAATCTCTTTTCGGAAGACGATTGAGTCTCCCCATCTTTTGTTCCGTTCTCAAGTCCCTGAACTTATGAAGTATCGTTTCCGTAGTATACCAATTCGTTAACATACCGCCTAGCCATTTTTTATTAACATAATGACAACGGGCCCTTATTGCAGCCCGTGCTACTGAATCGGCTGCTTTATTTTTGGTACCAACAATTAAGAATTGCTTTCCCCTACTTGCTGTATCAAAAACTAAATCACAAGCTTCTGATAAAAAACGGGCAGTTCTAATAAGATTTATAATATGAATACCCTTACGCTTTGAAGAGATATAAGGTTCCATTCTAGGATTCCATTTACTAGTACCATGACCAAAATGAACTCCTGCTTCCATCATTTCTTCCAAATGGATGTTCCAATATCTTCTTGTCATTTATTTATCCACACCTCCTTTCTTTTTATTAAAAAAAAGAGAGACGAGGTGCCCTGAAATAGAAATAAATAATTGTTCCGATGGAACCTTCGTTTCTACCTCTAACGGATATTGGCCATTGATACACGATTCAAACCATTAATATTAATTTCTTTCTATTCTATTTGTTATTTTATTATCTTTATTACTATATACCAAATAAAAATAAAAAAAAAATGACCGCAAATACAAATAGCTAAAAGGAAAGGGGGTGAATCCGCTCTTAGGAATCATTCAACCCTCGAAATGATTGTCTCAGTGTATCGTGTAAATTCCTTGAAATGAAAAAATCAAATAATTCTCTGTGGTGGAACAAAATATCTCGCATTTCTGCCTCGAATAGTTTATTGTTTTTGGTTTCCAAAGGAATGTTGGTATGTTGCCTTGAACGTTGCACTAATCCGTTGAATCCCGTACCAACGGGTATCATCCCCCCTAGAACAACGTTCTCTTTCAGACCTTTCAACCAATCGATACGACCCCGGAGAGCGGCTTTTGCTAAAACTCGAGCAGTTTCTTGAAAACTTGCTTCGGATATAAAACTTTGAGTATTTAGAGATGCTTTCGTTATTCCCAATAAGATAGCTCGGTAACAGATCGCTTCTTCCAAAGCGCGCCCTGTTCGTTCCGCCCGCAACAATTCAATCAGTTCTCCGGGTGAAAAAACATTAGACATTCCCTCTTCTGAAACCAACACTTTTGATGTTATTTGACGCACAATAATTTCTATATGTCGATTATGAATCTGCACCCCCTGAGATCTATAAACTTTTTGGATCTTATTAACCAAAGAGATACGCCCTTGCACTATAGTTAGCTCAGCACCAATCAAGAATCTCCAAGGAATTCCAATAATTTTTGTTATACTCTTGTTCCAACCCTCAATTCTCTTTTCTAGGTTCATCGATATTGAATCAATCGAACGCACTTCTAACACTTGTTCCACTTTTGGAAGACCTTGCGTTATATCCCTAGATCTCGATTTTTCATATATAAATGTAACTAATGTATCTCCTTCGTAAAGGATTTCTCCATAATGGCCATGAACGGTTGCTCCCGGAGTGGCCAAATAAGCTTTAGCTGATCTTATTACTACAGAGTCAATTTGAACAATTAGAACTTGACCCGATTTTAAGTGCGGTCCGTTTTTGGCTATACATAAATTTTCACAAATAAACTGCCCAAGGCTAATTATTCTAGACGCTTCTTCACAATAATTATGATGGAGAAAATTCCAATTCAAATTGAATGGATTCAAAACGATGTTACCGCGCGGATCGGGATTATTATAAATAGAAACCCTACCATTTTCATCCATTAAATAATATTTAAGCACTTGAAAAGTCTGTTTGAAATTGTCAAGTTGTAAATATTTAGTTACCGAGATCTGATTATAAGTTATTAAATGGTAAAATGAATAAAAATGCGCAATTTGAGGGGTTCTTCCTAATCCTAAAGGTCCCAAGGAATTCCTAATTGGAATTAGACTATCTCTTTTCATTGATTCTTTTTTTATTACATCATTGTAATATTTTACATCGTTGAATGGACCCATTTGAAAACAATTAGATGATGACAAAATTATAAAAGATTGGCATTCCTTATTCCTCTTCAACAACGTACGAATAGTTACTTGATTTTGGCTAAGTGATTGTTGAATCCCTGCCTTGGAAGAAATAGAATAAAATGGATTGATACTGGTGTGGTCTGGCCTCTTATCAAAGATCAATCCTGAACCTGACGGATCTTTCCTTTTTCTGATATACGAAATATGGGATTTCACTAAATCGATTCGCAGGAAATCTCGACTCATACCA